GAGTGAAGATATTATACATAATGTGAAGATTCCACCAAGGAGCTTTCTTTTAGTTCAAAATGGTCAATATGTAAAATCAGAACAAGCGATTGCAGAGATTCGCGCAGGAACATCCACTTTGAATTTTAAAGAGAGGGTTCGAAAACATATTTATTCTGACTCCGGGGGAGAAATGCATTGGAGTACCAATGTGTACCATGCACCCGAATTTATATACGGTAATGTTCATCTCTTACCAAAAACAAGTCATTTATGGATATTATCCGGGGATCCGTGCAGATCAAGTGTAGACTTCTTTTTGCTCCACAAGGATCAAGATCAAATGAAGGTTTATTCCCGGCCTTATATTTCTAACCTCTCGGTGACTAATGATCAAGTGAGACGCAAATTCTTTAGTTGGGATTTTTCTGGTAAAAAAGAGGGCGGGATTCCTAATTATTCAGAACTTAATCGAATCATATGCACGGATCGTTGTAATCTCATATATCTTGCCATTCTCCACAAAAATTTTGATTTATTGGCAAAAAGGCGAAAAATGAGATTCATCATTCCATTCCAATCGATTCAAGAACGGGAGAAGGAACTAATGCCCCGCCCGGGTATCTTGATTGAAATACCTATAAACGGTATTTTCCGTAGAAAAAGCATTCTTGCTTATTTTGATGATCCTCGATACAAAAGAAAGAGTTCGGGAATTACTAAATATGGGACTATAGAGGCGCATTCAATCGTCAAAAAAGAGGATTTGATTGAGATTGAGTATCGAGGAGTCAAAGAATTTAGGCCAAAATACCAAAGGAAAGTAGATCGATTTTTTTTCATTCCTGAGGAAGTACATATCTTACCTGGATCTTCTTTCATAATGGTACGGAACAATAGTATCATTGGAGTAGATACACGAATCGCTTTAAATACAAGAAGCCGAGCGGGCGGATTGGTCCGAGTGGAGAGAAAAAAAGGGGGGATTGAACTTAAAATCTTTTCTGGAGATATCCATTTTCCTGAAGAGACAGATAAGCTATGTCGTCACAGCGGCATTTTGATACCACCAGGAATAGGAAAAACAAATTACAAGGAATTAAAAAAACTGAAAAATTGGATCTATGTCCAACGGATCACACCTACCACGAAAAAGTCTTTTGTTTTGGTTCGACCCGTAGTCACATATAAAATCGCGGACGGTATAAATTTAGCAGCACTTTTCCCACAGGATATGTTGCGGGAAAGGTATAATGTGCAACTTCAAGTTGTCAATTATATCCTTGGCAAACCAATTGGGGGAATTTATGGCACAAGTATTCAATTAGTTCGGACGTGTTTAGTATTGAATTGGGACCAAGAGAACAAAAGCTCTTCGATAAAGGAGGCTTCTGCTTCTTTTGTTGAAGTAAGGACAAATGGTTTGATTCGGGATTTCCTAAGAATTGACTTAGCGAAATACCCTATTTCGTATACCGGAAAAAGGAATCATCCCTCAGGTTCAGGATTCATCTCTGATAATGGATCAAATCGCACCAATATCAATCCGTTTTATTCTAATTCTCAGGCAACAAGGATTCAAGAATTGCTTATCCAAAATCAAGGAACTATTCGTACGTTATTGAATAGAAATAAAGAATGTCAATCTTTGATAATTTTGTCATCATCCAATTGTTTTCGAATAGGTCCATTCGTCGGTATAAAATATCATAATGCTAGAAAAGAATCAATTAAAAAAGATTCCATAATTCCAATTAGGGATTCGTTGGGTCCTTTAGGAATAGCCCTTCCTGTTGTGAATTTTTATTCATTTTACTATTTAATAACTCATAATCAGACCTCGGTAACTAACTATTTGCAACTTGACAATTTAAAACAGACTTTTCAAGGACTAAACTATTTTTTAATATCTGAAAATGGGAGAATTTATAATCCCGATCCGTGCAGTAACATCATTTTGAATCCATTCAATTTGAATTGGTATTTTCGCCATCACAATTATTATGAAGAGACATCCACAATAATGAATCTTGGGCAGTTTATTTGTGAAAATGTATGGATAGCCAAAAACAGGCCCCATCTAAAATTAAAATCGGGTCAAGTTCTAATTGTTCAAGTTAACTCTGTAGTAATAAGATCAGCTAAGCCTTATTTAGCCACTCCCGGAGCAACTGTTCGCGGCCATTATGGGGAAATCCTTTACGAAGGAGATACATTAGTTACATTTATATATGAAAAATCGAAATCTGGTGATATAACGCAGGGTCTTCCAAAAGTCGAACAGGTCTTAGAAGTGCGTTCGGTTGATTCAATATCGATGAACCTCGAAAGGAGGGTTGAGGGTTGGAACGAACATCTAACAAGAATTCTTGGAATTCCTTGGGGATTCTTGATTGGCGCTGAGCTAACTATAGCGCAAAGTCGTATTTCTTTGGTTAATAAGATCCAAAAGATTTATCGATCCCAGGGGGTGCAGATTCATAATAAACATATAGAGATGATTGTACGCCAAATAACATCAAAAGTGTTGGTTTCAGAAGATGGAATGTCTGATGTTTTTTCGCCCGGAGAACTGATTGGATTGTTACGAGCGGAACGAATGGGGCGTGCTTTGGAAGAAGTGATCTGTTATCGAGCCATCTTATTGGGAATAACGAGAACATCTTTGAATACTCAAAGTTTCATATCCGAAGCCAGTTTTCAAGAAACTGCTCGAGTTTTAGCAAAAGCCTCTCTCCGGAGTCGTGTTGATTGGTTGAAAGGGCTGAAAGAAAATGTTGTTCTGGGGAGGATGATACCCGTTGGGACCGGATTCAAAAGATTAGTGCGCCGTTCAAGCCAACATCACAACATCTCTTTGGAAACTAAAAAGAAGAATCTATTCGGGGGGGAAATGAGAGATATTTTGTTCTACCACAGAGGATTATTTGATTCTTGCATTTTAAGGAATTCTCATAATATATCAGAACAATTATATCATTTATTAAGAGTTCACGATTCTTAAGATTGGTAATAAAAAGAATAATGAATAGCAAAGGAATTAACCAGCAGCCACTCTTCGGTAGACGAGAAGGTTCCGTCGGAACAATTATTTATTTCCGTGTACATGTACATCGTCTCTTTTTTTTTGAAAAAAAAAAAAAGAGAGAAGTGGGGAGAAATGACAAGAAGATATTGGAACATCAATCTAGAAGAGATGATGGAAGCAGGAGTGCATTTTGGTCATAGTACTAGGAAATGGAATCCTAGAATGGTACCTTATATCTCTGGAAAGCGCAAAGGTATTCATATTACAAATCTTACTAGAACGGCTCGTTTTTTATCAGAAGCTTGCGGTTTGGTTTTTGATGCCGCAAGTAGAGGAAAACAATTCTTAATTGTTGGTACCAAAAATAACGTAGCCGATTCAATAGCATGGGCTGCAATAAGGGCTCGGTGTCATTATGTTAATAAAAAATGGCTCGGCGGTATGTTAACGAATTGGTCCACTACAGAAATGAGACTTCATAAGTTCAGGGACTTGAGAATGGAACAAAGGACGGGGAAACTCAACCGTCTTCCGAAAAGAGATGCAGCTATGTTGACGAGACAATTATCTCATTTGCAAACATATCTGGGTGGGATTAAATATATGACGTGGTTGCCCGATATTGTAATCATCGTTGATCAGCAAGAAGAATATACGGCCCTTCGAGAATGTATCGCTTTGGGAATTCCAACGATTTGTTTTATCGATACAAATTGCGACCCCGACCTTGCGGATATTTCGATTCCGGCGAATGATGACGCTATAGCTTCAATCCGATTAGTTCTTAACAAATTAGTATTTGCAATTTGTGAGGGTCGTTTTAGCTATATAAGAAATCTTTGATTAAGAATATAAGATAAATCCATTATTTCGGAAAACTCATACTCATAAATGGATGGAATCCGTTGCTATTCTTGAATTTTTAAAAAGAGGATAGTACGTGATTCATTGGTATTCAGAATATGCGATTCAAATAGGCAAATCAAGAAAAAGACGGTTGAATCAAAATAATTCCTTTTATTTCTGTCAGAGGGCAATATGGATGTTCTATCGTGTTCCATCAACACCCTAAAAGGGTTATACGATATATCGAGTGTGGAAGTAGGACAACATTTCTATTGGCAAATCGCGGGTTTCCAAGTCCATGCCCAAGTACTTATTACCTCTTGGGTTGTAATTGCTATCTTATTGGGTTCAGCTACTTTAGCTGTTCGAAACCCACAAACCATTCCGGCTGACGGTCAAAATTTCTTCGAATATATCCTTGAATTCATTCGAGACCTGAGTAAAACTCAGGTTGGAGAAGAATACGGTTCTTGGGTTCCCTTTATTGGAACTATGTTTCTATTTATTTTTGTTTCTAATTGGTCCGGGGCTCTTTTACCTTGGAAAATAATAGAGTTACCTCATGGGGAGTTAGCTGCACCCACGAATGATATAAATACTACCGTTGCTTTAGCTTTACTCACGTCAGTGGCATATTTCTATGCGGGTCTTACCAAAAAAGGATTGGGTTATTTCAGTAAATACATTCAACCAACTCCAATCCTTTTACCCATTAACATTTTAGAAGATTTTACAAAACCCCTATCGCTTAGTTTTCGACTTTTCGGGAATATATTAGCTGATGAATTAGTAGTTGTTGTTCTTGTTTCTTTAGTACCTTTAGTGGTTCCTATCCCTGTTATGTTCCTTGGATTATTTACAAGTGGTATTCAAGCGCTTATTTTTGCAACTTTAGCTGCGGCTTATATAGGCGAATCTTTGGAGGGTCATCATTGACTCATTTTTTTTTTGAAATAGTCTTTTTTGGCTTAGCCTAATGCAATGTATGCACGGCCAAAGAGAATTGACTTAGGTAATATCAATATACAAATATGGTATATACAATCTCGAGTAATAGCAAAAAAGATTACAATAACAATAGTAGAGTAAAGAATTGTAAAAAAAAGGAAAGAGATCTAAAAGATCTTTTTATATCATACCTCTCTCC